CTTTTCTTTGCGTTATATTCCCCGCTTAGCCTAGTATATAGTCGAATTTGATTCTCGAATATAAAACTTTCGATGCACTCTATGACATTTCAATCTGATATAATAATAGTGACATCGTTTTCGCAATATACATACTATAACTAAGAATGTAGTACAAGTAATTCCTGACATCTCGTAGAAAAAGAGTATAAACAAACAAAAAAAGCCTCTCATAATTTTTCTTAATTTTTTTCTTTCTTGATCATCCATAATTGTCAAGAAGAATTTGATTCTTGTTACAAACTTGATGTTGACAAATTTGCGAATCTAGAAATTAATTTCCGACAATTGAACCTTCTCGAACTGTTTCTTTTTAAGAACTAAAAAAATTTGTGCCAAAATAACAGATGCAAAGAAGAACAAAAGGCCTTGGACACGCAATGGATCTTGAAGTACTATTTCTGCATCTCCCTGACCAAATCCACCCACATTAGGATTACTTGTTAATGGTTGATCAAGTTTGATAGATTCACCCTCTGAAACAAGAAGCTCTGGTCCTGGAGGGATAATATCAACCACTTGACGTCCATCCGATTCATCCGCTATGGTTATTTCGTATCCACCCTTTTCTTTTCGTATAATTTTATTTACGATACCAGCTGCTGTAGCATTATAGACTGTATTATTACTCTTGCTTCCGTCGGGATAAATCTGACCCCTTCCCCTGTTACCGCCTACATATATAGGATATTTTAAGAAGTGAACATCTTTCTTAGTAGCAGGGTACGGGGAAAGAATAGGAAAGGTGATTTCATTATATTTTTGCCCAGGAACGGGACCTATCACAAGAATATTTTTTTTATTGGGGCGATAGCTCTGAAAAGAAAGATTGCCTATCTTTTCTTTCATCTCGGGAGAAATACGATCAGGTGGAGCTAATTCAAAACCCTCCGGTAAAATAAGAACAGCCCCCACATTCAAAGAACCTCTCTTGCCATTAGCAAGAACTTGTTTTAGTTGCATATCATAAGGAATTCGAACAACGGCTTCAAATACAGTATCAGGAAGAACCGCTTGTGGAACTTCAATATCCACGGGCTTATTAGTTAAATGGCAATTGGCACATACAATACGCCCAGTCGCTTCTCGTGGATTTTCATAACCCTGCTGTGCGAAAATGGGATATGCATTTGAAATGGATGACCGAGTTATTATATATATCATGAGCGATATGGAAACGGATCGAGTAATCTGTTCTTTTATCCAAGAAAAGGTATTTATAGTTTGCATGGTCCAATCATTGATCCCGAAAATTTCTACAATAACAATAAAAAGGGTAGGTTACTGGTCTAGTTCCCTATCCACGATTCTGCTATTTACTGGAATAATATTCCATTACTGGAATATAGAAGAAACTCTCTATCTTAGATAGGTAAAAATAGAAAGAAAGAGTAAGTACGCTTTTGAAAGCTTTGCTTATGTACAAAGTAACAAACATAACATTATATATAATTGGATTAATATCAATAGATCTTTTTTCGTCTTTATCTATCAGTCATTCATTGAATGATAAATCACTACAAGCGACGGAGATACACGATTTAAATAACGGAAAATACAATATTTCAAAATTGTATCTAGAATGACTGGAAAAGTGGAAACAAGACCAGATATAATTTGATCGTTATGGGCAAATCCAAAATCTTTATAGATAGAACCAATCATTAGTTCCCAACCATGGGGCGAATGGAATCCGATACATAAATCAGTTAATAAAAGAATAGAAAAAGCTTTTATTGTGTCACTTAAGTTATATAGAAATTCCTGAGCCCAAGAGTTAAAAAGAAAAAGTTCTTCATTCCCCAGAATAGAATAACCACTTAGAATAACGAAATAGATTATATTTGCCGAGAAATGCAAAATCGTATGGATACAATCCTCATTGTGCATCTTGATCAATTGAATCGTTTCTTTGTGAATTCCTATACAAAGCTTTTGTAGATGTGTTTCCGGGTATTCCTTTATCATTTCCTCCAACAGGAGGAGCTCCTCTAATTCTATGAATTTTTCTAGAATACTATTTTCTTGAATATCATTCAAAAAAGTTTCGGATTGCTTAGTAGTCCACCAATTAGTAACCCAAGATTCCAAATATTTTTTAAATGAGAAAGAGATCCACCAGGGTAAAAATACTATAGATGCAAGATATAGAAGAGGAATAAATGCTTTCTTTTTTGCCATTTTTTTATAAATTGTTAATGAACCCGCCTCATTCCATTCGGCGACTCTATGCGATCTAATATTTCTATCAAGCATGAGTTCTATTACAAGATATTGAATTCATAAATCTATTCTCTGGTTTTTATTTGTGATTCGGTGATTAGTCCTTGAATCTTGAAAGAATAAAGAAAGAATAAAGAAATAGAATAAGAGTTTACTTTGAATTCGAATGAAAAAATAATAAAAAAATCTTGTTTCCAGATATTTCAATTGGTTAAATTCGAAACAATTCCTTCCTTTTGATCAATACACGAAAGAAAGACTTCAAGTAATGAATATTATTTTAATTTCGAGATGAAAGAACTCACTTTCTATAAAAATAGAAAATATTTCGAAAAAATTTCAGTTAAGTTATGCAATATAAAAATAGGATTGTAGAGTTTTTACTCCCAGCTGAGAAAGCATTCTTCACTTCATTTCAAAATACTTCAATTGGTACACGCAATAAATAGGCCAATTCAGCAGCTTTTTGTTCAATTTCTCGTGGCGTCAAATTATCATCAGTACGAGTCAAGGGAATGGCTCCCTGGCTTCTGATTTCCAGATAAAGGACACGACGAGTATAAATACCCTCTTTAAGTTCTATTCTAATAGACTGAATATCTTTTATAAGAAATCGGAGGAAGATGCGACGATTTTTTCCAGGAAATCCCCAACGAAAAATACACACTATTCCTTCTTTTTGATCGAATCGATCATAACCACTACCTACATTCCACAAAATTGTACACCACAAATAGGAGCTAATAAAGAGGCCTGCGATCCCATAGAAAGACATCACGATCCCTTGTGGAAAAAAAACTATTTGCTGAGAGGGAAATAAAGATATCAAATTCCTACCAAGATAGCTAGAAGTCCCAACCAATAAGAATCCTAATGAACCGAAAAAAAAGATAAAGGCCCAGCAGAAATTACTCGTTTTTCGAGACCCCATTATAAGTTCTATCCATATACGTTCTGATCGCCAATTCATACTAGATCTAGTTGCATTTAATTTGAATTGAGAGAATAACCCAAACGAATTTACTTACTCTTTTTGTTTCCGAAGTAACTCTCATCAACTAGCACTATTCTGATGTTAACCTTTAAGGGTGATTAATAAAATTAGTTAGATCTAAAATAATAACATCCATTCATATGACCCCACCATAGATATCTACATCTATATAGATAGATTAACTTTATATTTCAAACATCTATTTCAAGCATTCAACGATCCTGATCTTTTTATTTGAAAATAGCTATAATTCATTTACCCCTATATCATGTTTCCGCATGCATAAATCATGTTTACGCATGCATAAGGACTCTTTCATTTATGTTCGGAAGAAATTACATGTTATACTATATTATATAACTTTCCACTAAATAGATATCTGTGTTATGGTTCAAGTCTAGTCTTGAAAAAATCAAATTTGGCCCACCGGATCTAAACAATCTTGTTTTTTTGAATATGAAGAAATAAAGAAGCCATTGCAATTGCCGGAAATACTAAGCCTACTAAAGGCACAAAAATAGAGGGAAAGTTGATAGTTGTCATAGAATGGGTACCTCGATTTATTATTTGTACCTGTTTATTATATTTTTTTTTGGTATAAAAATATTGTAATTCTAATTCTAAAATATTGTAATTCTAATTCTATATAATTATACTAATTATATCGAAGTGAGTATAGTATATAATAAGTACAAGGAATGTAGAACTATCTGCTTTCTACTTATAATATATGTATGATAATCGACTTTATTATTTTTTCTTCTTTTTATTGCTTTTTCTAATTCCAAAAATAGAAAAAAAAAGAGTTTTTTATAAATTCCCGAAAGATTCGTTAGAATCTGATCCAAGAGGATTTAAAAAAATCGGTATTCCCGGGAAATAGAATATGGTATGGAAAGATACAAAGGGCTATTTGAATTATAATTCTATATACAGATATGTATATTGGGAAGATGAAATTTGTTTTATTTGCCTAATTGCACAGAAAGAAGAAGTCACTCTTTTATCTTGTTGATAGAGGTTTCCTTATTACTAATCAGAATAGAATAAGAATAGAATATAAGTAAAAACAAAAAAAAATTATCCGAATTTTTTGTTTTTTTTTTTCTACAATTAGTATGTCACCAACAAAAACCCATTCTTCTGGTTTTTACTTTGATTCCGATAAACCAACTAACTATTTTTTTACCACAAACAATTGACCTTAATGTTCGACTTGATTTTTATTCAAAGGAAAGAAAGCGTGCAGCTGAAATAACTCACTTAGAACGCCTTTTAAAAGATTACGTGGTACAATTGGATCGAATAAACCCTTATGAAATAAATATTCGGATGCTTGTGAACCTTCAGGTACTGCCTTATTTAATGTTTGTTCAATTACTCTTTTACCCGCAAATGCAATGTAGGCGTTGGGTTCGGCAATAATAATATCTCCCAGCATACCAAAACTAGCTGTCACACCACCAGTAGTAGGAGATGTAAGGATTGATACATAGAATAATTTTTTATTTGATTGATAATTATATAAAGCAGACGATATTTTAGCCATTTGCATCAAGCTAAAACTTCCTTCTTGCATGCGTGCCCCTCCGGAAGCACACACTATAATAAGGGGGAGAAATTGATTGGTAGCATATTCAATCAACCGGGTGATTTTCTCCCCTACTACGGATCCCATACTACCCCCCATAAACTGAAAATCCATAACCCCAATTGCTACAGGAATACCATTTAGTTGACCTAT